GTTCCTCGATGGTCGTACAAATTAATCGACGATTTAGAACAACAAGAAGGAGAAATTGAAGAGAGCGTAGGAGAAGAGCGTGGGATTCGTTCACGAAAAGCCAAACGTGTAGTAATCTTTACCGATAATCAACAAAATACAGATAGTGATAATAATACCAAAGACAGAACTAATCCTGATCAAGCTGAGGAAGTGGCTTTACTACGTTATTCACAACAATCGGACTTTCATCGAAACATAATAAAAGGTTCAATGCGAAACCAACGACGTAAAACAGTTATTTGGAAACTGTTTCAAGCAAATATGCATTCTCCTCTTTTTTTGGACAGGCTGGACAATTCTCTTTTTTTTTCTTTTGATATTTCTGAACTGATGAAAATAATATTTCGAAATTGGATGTGTAAAAACAAAGAATTCACGATTTCCGATTCTACTTATAACGGGGAAAAAACAAACAAAAATGAGAAAAAAGAAAAGGACAAAAGAGACGAAGACAAAAGAGACGAAGACAAAAGAGAAGAAACAACCCAAATAGAAATAGCTGAAGCTTGGGATAACATTGTATTCGCTCAAGTAATAAGAGGTTATGTTTTAGTAACCCAATCACTTCTTCGAAAATATATTCTATTACCTTCATTAATAATAGCTAAAAATATTATTCGTATACTATTTTTTCAAATTCCTGAATGGTCCGAGGATTTAACGGATTGGAATAGAGAAATGCATGTTAAATGCACCTATAATGGAGTTCAATTATCAGAAAAAGAATTCCCGAAAAACTGGTTAACAGACGGTATTCAAATAAAAATCCTATTTCCTTTTCGTTTAAAACCTTGGCACAGATCGAAGTCAAAATCCTCTCATATTCTTAACGATGTAAGGAAAAATCAAAAAAACGATTTTTGTTTTTTAACAGTTTGGGGAATGGAAGCCGAACGGCCCTTTGGTTCTCCTCGAAAACGATTTTCCCTTTTTGACCTTGACCCGATTTTTAAAAAACTCGAAAAAAAAATTAGAAAGTTGAAAAAGCATTTTTTTTTAGTTATAAAAACTTTAAACGAAAAAAGGAAAGTTTTTCGCAATTTATCAAAAGAAAAAAAAACTTGGTTCATCCAAAACCTTCTATTTCTTTTAGAAATAATAAACAAATTTTTTAAATCAAAAAGAAACAAAATTTTCTTATTTTGGTTTAGAGAAGTCTATGAATTAAATGAAACTAAAAAAGAAACGGAGTCGATAATCAATAATCGGACAATTCAAAAATCGTCTCCAAAAAGAAAATTTATAGATTGGACAAATTATTCACTGCCAGAAAAAAAAATGAAAGATATGACGGCTAGAACAAACGCAATCTTAAATCAAATAGACAAAATTACAAAAGAAAAGACAAAAAAAATTATAAGCCCCGAAATGAATATTCGCCCTAACAAAATAAACTATAATGCTAAAAGATTACAATCAGCAAAAAAAAATTTACAAATATTAAAAAAAAGAAATGCTCGCTTGATTCGTAAATCCTATTTTTTTATAAGAATTTTGATTGAAAGGCTATACATAGATATCTTTATAGTTATCATTAATATTCCGAGAATCAATGCACAACTTTTTCTTCAATCAACAAGGAAAATTATTCCTAAATACATTTACAATAACAAAGCAAATCATAAAAGAATTGATAAAACAAATCGAAATCGAATTCACTTTATTTCGATTATAAAAAAGTCACATAATAAAAGAAATATTAGTCTTATAAATAATAATAATAAAAACAATTCAAAAATTTCTTCTGACGGATCCTCCTTGTCACAAGCATATGTATTTTATAAATTATCACAAATCCAAATTATTAATTTATATAAGTTAAAATCCGTCCTTCAATATCACGGAACATCCCTATTTCTTAAGACTGAAATAAAAGATTATTTTTGGGACCAAGGGCTATTTCATCCCGAATTGAAAAAGAAAATTTTTCTAAATTCTGCAATGAGTCAATGGAAAAAATGGTTAAGGAGTCCTTATCAATATAAATACAATTTTTATCAGATTAGATGGTATAGATTAATATGGCAAACTAAAATCAATCAAAGCTGTATGGTTCAAAAAAACTCTTTACCAAAATGGAATTTATATGAAAAAGACCAATTCAAATCATTAATTCAGTACAAAAAAAAAAATAATTTTGAAGCAGACCTATTATCAAAGCAAAAAGAAAAAGAGACTTTGAAAAAAAACTTTCGATATAATCTTTTATCATATAAATATATTAATCATCATGATCAGAAAGACTCATATATTTATAGATCCCTATTAAAAGAAAATAAAAAGATTTCTTATAATTCCAACCCAAATACAAGCAAATTTTTGGATATGTTAGGTAGTATTCTTATCAATAATTATCTAACAGAGGATGATATTATCGATATGGAGAAAACCTCAGCTAGAAAACATTTTGATTGGAGAACTCCTAATTTTTGGCTTAGAAAGAAAGTCCATATTGCGTACTGGATCGATACTGGAACCAAACAAAAAAAAAATAATAAAACGGACCCTCCTATATCCAATTTAGATATATCCAATTTAGAACTTGGGTTCTTTCAAAAATTTGTCATATTGTACAAAATATATAAGATAAAACCTTGGGCAATACCAATCCAATTACTTCTTTTCAATTTTAATAGAAATGACAATATTAGTGAAAATCAAAAAATCAACAGCAAGAAAAATGTCAATCTTTTTATATCTCTTGAAAAAAAATCTATTAAATTTGAAAATAGAACGCATGAGGAAAACGAATCGGAGGACCGAGCGGATCTTCGATCCGTTTTCGCCAATCAAGAAAAAGATATTGAAGAAGATTATGTAGAATCGGACAGGAAAAAACGTAGAAAGAAAAAACAATACAAAAGGAATACGGAAGCGGAGCTCGATTTCTTCCTAAAAAGGTATTTATGTTTTCAATTAAGATGGGATGATTCTTTAAATCAAAAAATAATCAATAATATCAAAGTATATTGTCTCCTGCTTAGACTGACAAATCCACGAGAAATTATTATATCCTCTATTAAAAGGGAAGAAATAAGTCTGGATATTCTGATGATTCAGAAGGATTTAACGCTGACCGAATTGATGAAAAAGGGACTATTGATTATCGAACCGTTGCGTCTGTCGGTACAAAATGATGGACAATTTATTATGTACCAAATTCTAGGTATTTTATTGGTTCATATTCGAAATAGAGACAAAAAGAATTATAATTTACTTGTTCCTGAAAACATTTTATCGCCGAAACGGCGTAGAGAATTAAGAATTCTAATTTCTTTCACTTCACAACCAAAAAATAGAAATAATATTCATATAAACAGATACATTTTGAATGATAATAACATAAAACACTGTAGCTATGGGTTTGATAAAAGCAAAGATTGTGATAGATATAAAAATAGCCTAATAAGTAAATTAAAACTTTTTCTTTGGCCCAATTATCGATTAGAAGATTTAGCTTGTATGAATCGATATTGGTTTGATACTAACAACGCCAGCCGATTCGGTATGGTAAGGATACATATATATCCACAATTAAAAATTCGGTAAGGGTGCATTTTTGATGTATATATCATAACGTTCTGATCTAATATAAGAAAAGAGAGAAGTGGACACATGTATTTTTTACATTCCCTATTCTGGTCTGATATATGTACGTATCAAGTCGATTTTAAAATTCATTAATTCATTTTTTTTTTTAGGTATAAATTTTTCGCTTTTGTAAGAAAAGAAATATACTATCTTTTTTTCTCTCTAGTCGAATAAAAGAAAATTGGATTTAATTTATTAATAATAAATTTGATTTAACAAAAGCAGGAATTACTAATGAAGTAAAGATTATTGTGTATATAAAATTTAAATACACTGAAATTATTATATTATTTAGCTATTAATATATTCTATATTCCTATTCTATATTCCATTTATTAATATATTCTATATTCCGTTTTAATTACATTTTCCATTCTTTTTATTATTACTGATCAAGAAAAATATCTTCATTTAATATTTAATAAAAGAGGGGCTTTCATTTTATGGTAAAAAATTCATTCATCCCAGTTATTTCACAAGAATTAAAAGAAGAAAACAAAGGATCTATTGAATTTCAAATACTAAGTTTCACTAATAAGATACAAAGACTTACCTCACATTTGGAATTGCATAGAAAAGACTATTTATCTCAGAGAGGTTTACGAAAAATTCTAGGAAAACGACAACGACTGCTATCTTATTTTGCAAAGAAGAACAGAGTACGTTACAAAGAATTAATTAATCGGTTGGATATTCGGGAATCAAAAATTAAAAACTAGTTCATTTTTGTTTATTTAATTATTTGATTTATTAGATCTTGGATTTTGATGAACTTTTTTTTTTCGTTTTCATTAATTCATGGAAGAATGAATCGAGGAAACCTCTATGAATGTACCAACTACAAGAAAAGGTCTTATGATAGTCAACATGGGTCCCCACCACCCATCAATGCATGGTGTTCTTCGACTTATCCTTACTCTAGACGGTGAAAATGTTATTGACTGTGAGCCAATATTAGGTTATTTACACAGAGGAATGGAAAAAATTGCGGAAAACCGAACAATTATACAGTATTTGCCTTATGTAACACGTTGGGATTATTTAGCTACTATGTTCACAGAAGCAATAACAATAAATGGTCCAGAGCGTTTAGGAAATATTCAGGTACCTAAAAGAGCTAGCTATATCAGAGTAATTATGTTGGAGTTGAGTCGTATAGCTTCTCATCTATTATGGCTTGGACCTTTTATGGCGGATATCGGTGCACAAACTCCGTTCTTCTATATTTTTAGAGAAAGAGAATTAGTATATGATTTATTCGAAGCTGCCACTGGGATGAGAATGATGCATAATTATTTTCGTATCGGGGGGGTAGGGGCTGATTTACCTCACGGATGGATAGATAAATGTTTGGATTTTTGCGATTATTTTTTACAAAAAGTTGCTGAATATCAAAAACTTATTACGCGAAATCCTATTTTTTTAGAACGAGTTGAGGGAATAGGTATTGTTGCTGCAGAGGAAGCAATCAATTGGGGTTTATCAGGACCAATGCTACGAGCTTCTGGAATACAATGGGATCTCCGTAAGGTTGATCATTATGAGTCTTACGAAGAATTTGATTGGGAAGTCCAGTGGCAAAAGGAAGGAGATTCGCTGGCTCGTTATTTAGTCCGAATTGGGGAAATGACAGAATCCATAAAAATTATTCAACAGGCTTTGGAAGGAATTCCAGGAGGACCCTACGAAAATCTAGAAGTTAGATGTTTTGATAGCGAAAAGGGTCCAGAATGGAATGATTTTGAATATCGATTCATTAGTAAAAAAACTTCTCCTACTTTTGAATTGCCGAAACAAGAACTTTATGTAAGAGTCGAAGCCCCAAAGGGAGAATTGGGCATTTTTCTGATCGGGGATCAGAGCAGTTTTCCGTGGAGATGGAAAATTCGCCCACCGGGTTTTATCAATTTGCAAATTCTCCCTCAACTAGTTAAAAGAATGAAATTGGCTGATATTATGACAATACTAGGTAGTATAGATATCATTATGGGAGAAGTTGATCGTTGAAATGATAATTGATACACCGGAAGTCATTAATACGAGAGAAGTACAAGCTATCAACTCTTTTTCCAGATTAGACTCCATCAACGAGATCTATGAAATTATATGGATGCTTGTTCCTATTTTGACTCTTGTACTGGTAATCACACTAGGCATACTAGTAATTGTGTGGTTAGAAAGAGAAATATCTGCAGGAATACAACAACGTATTGGACCTGAATATGCCGGTCCTTTTGGAGTTCTTCAAGCGTTAGCCGATGGAACAAAATTACTTTTCAAAGAGAATCTTTTTCCCTCGAGGGGAGATACTCGGTTATTCAGTATCGGGCCATCTATAGCAGTCATATCAACTTTATTAAGCTATGCAGTAATTCCTTTTGGATATCATTTTGTTTTAGCTGATCTAAAAATTGGTGTTTTTTTATGGATTGCCATTTCAAGCATTGTTCCCATCGGTCTTCTTATGTCAGGTTATGGATCAAATAATAAATATTCTTTTGTAGGTGGTCTTCGAGCTACTGCTCAATCTATTAGTTATGAAATACCCTTAACTCTCTGTGTATTATCCATATCTCTACGTGCGATTCGTTGAAAGATAAACTTTTTTGTAAGAAAATTTAAGAACAGAAAAAGGCAAAATGAAATGAATTGATTATATTTCCTTTTTTTGGTTCATGAACGAAATTGGATAGTTATATGAGTGAAATAAAACAGCTTGAACTTTTGGCGTAAAAAATGGAGACTCATTTCCTATGTACAAGAGTAAAGCAGAACTAAACTAAACATAATAAGACGAAAGCGGTTGCCCCAAGATTGGTTGATTATTCATCCTGGCTTGAAGCGGGCTCAAGATCAACTTTATTTTATTGAGTTTTCACTATCATTTATCTGTATTACCATAATGCTAACTAGCGAGTAATTGAGCAAAAATACGTGGATGGTTAGGAACACCAAGATACACAAAGGATTGGTAATAGAGATTTTCAAAATTATAAAAAAAGAATAGAAAGATATTTCGACAAAGATATTTCAACATAATAATATAAAAAGAATATTAATTGGGGCTTTTAATTCGTAGAAATGATCAGGCAGTACTCCCCATAACATAATTCCGATTCAGAGTATCCTCCCGCCCACTGATTAAAGAAATGACTATCAGGAACGAAATAATCCTTTGCTTTCTTTTTTTTTATTATTTTCATTTTTTGACCCCTTCCCCTTTTTCAGAAAGAAGAATAGGAGCGAAACAAAGAATATAATATGTTTACAATAGAAAAAAGAGATCCTTTTTCCTTTTTATTTATTTGATTTTTCCTATATCCATATTTATGTTTATGGAAATCCAATTCGTATTATAATGCATAAACTAAGGAAATGTCTAATTCTTTTTCGTAATCAAAAAAGAAAAAAGATAGGGTGAAATAGCTATTGCTATTTCTACAAGGAATATTTTATTGAATATTTTATTGAAGTATAAGTTATTACCCAAAAAAGAAAAATTTCAATTCTTAAAGGATGAGATCAATTCAGAAGTACTTTTTTCTTTTTAGTATTATAACAGATAGAATTGCATTGGTCGAATTAGGGAACGTTCGATTCATTTTTATCGTATTTATCTGCTAAATCCGATAAATATAGGTATTAAAATAAATAATACGACCCGGTCCTTAGATTTATTTATGGCCTTAGAGGAGCCGTATGAGGTGAGAATCTCATGTACGGTTCTGTAATAGCGACCGGAACAGTGATGTTATCATCGACTATGATTATCTAACAGTTCAAGTACAGTTGATATAGTTGAGGCGCAATCAAAATATGGTTTGTGGGGATGGAACTTGTGGCGCCAACCTATAGGGTTTATCATTTTTTTAATTTCGTCCCTGGCAGAATGTGAAAGATTACCCTTTGATTTACCAGAAGCAGAAGAAGAATTAGTAGCAGGGTATCAAACCGAATATTCGGGTATCAAATTTGGTTTATTTTATATTGCTTCCTATCTAAACTTATTAGTTTCGTCATTATTTGTAACAGTTCTTTACTTTGGGGGTTGGAATATGTCTATTCCCGCCGTTTCCCTTCCAGACTTTTTTGAAATAAATAACGTCGGTGGAGTCTTCGGGGTAACAATTGGTATCTTTATTACATTGGTTAAAACTTATTTGTTCTTGTTCATTTCGATCACAACAAGATGGACTTTGCCTCGACTAAGAATGGACCAATTATTAAATCTTGGTTGGAAATTTCTTTTACCTATTTCTCTCGGAAATTTATTATTAACAACTTCTTCCCAACTCCTTTCACTATAAAGAAATGCTTTTCTATATTCTGTCTTGTCTCAAACAAAACAAGAGAAATAAATAAACATAAGATTATTCATAGATATTCACTATATGTTCTCCCTAGTAACTGGGTTCATGAATTATGGCCAACAAACCATACGAGCCGCTAGGTACATTGGCCAAAGTTTCATGATTACTTTATCCCACATAAATCGTTTGCCCGTAACTATTCAATATCCTTATGAAAAATTAATCACATCTGAACGTTTTCGTGGTCGAATCCATTTTGAATTTGATAAATGCATTGCTTGTGAAGTATGTGTTCGCGTATGTCCTATTGATCTACCTCTTATTGATTGGAAATTGGAAACTGATATTCGAAAGAAGCGATTGCTTAATTATAGTATTGATTTTGGAATCTGTATATTTTGTGGTAACTGTGTTGAGTATTGCCCAACAAATTGTTTATCAATGACTGAAGAATATGAACTTTCCACTTATGATCGTCACGAATTGAATTATAATCAAATTGCTTTAGGGCGTTTACCAATGTCAATAATTGACGATTATACAATTCGAACAATTTTGAATTCATCTCATCAAAACAAAACGCGAAATCTCCTTTGATTAAAGATTAATTAAAGAACAATTTCCAATTCATAAACTAAGATTCCATTTTGACCGAAAAAGGGGGGAATGGTTTTTTCATTTTGTGTATTCAATAACTACAAAACTCAACCAGTTATTTGATTGGTTGGTGAGAACCGCAGCATGGCTAAATTTGGATTGAAAATCTAGTAATATACCTCGAGTTCTATCCATAGTTATTTCAAAATTTCTATTTTTCATTTCTATTTATATATAATAATTTGAATAATTTCTAATCATTACCCTTTTTGAGAAAGAATAAGATAAGTTTAATAGTTGTACCTACAATAATTTCCAACCCTTGGGGTTTAATTCAATTATCACCCTATTCGAAAAAAATCTAAAAAAGGGCTTTTCCCGGTGAGGTCAATAAGGTCATGAAAAAACAATTTTATTTTTTATCTTTTATTTTACGTACAATGGATTTGCCTGGACCAATACATGATTTTCTTTTAGTTTTTCTGGGATTAGGTCTTATATTAGGAAGTCTAGGAGTGGTATTACTTACCAACCCAATTTATTCTGCCTTTTCGTTGGGATTGGTTCTCGTTTGTATATCCTTATTCTATATTTTATCAAATTCTCATTTTGTAGCTGCCGCGCAGCTACTTATTTATGTGGGAGCTATAAATGTTTTAATTCTATTTGCTGTGATGTTCATGAATACTTCAGAATATTACAAAGATTTTAATATTTTGACCGTCGGAAATGGGTTTACTTCCTTAATTTGTACAAGTATTTTTGTTTCACTAATTACTATTATTCCAGATACGTCATGGTACGGGGTTATTTGGACTACAAGAAAAAACCAGATTATAGAGCAGGATTGGATAAGTAATAGTCAACAAATTGGAATTCATTTGTCAACCGATTTTTTCCTTCCATTTGAATTCATTTCAATAATTCTTTTAGTTGCTTTGATAGGTGCTATTGCTGTGGCTCATCAATAATAAATCTTTGGAATTAGCAATTGAAATGCAAATTCAACTTGTTTGTTGCTCGATCTTATTCCATTTATTTGACTTTAATTCTATTTGAATTTGAGGATTATTCATGTAGAGATTTGTTTATTCGATTTATTTCAATATGAATAAGAATTCAATATCAACATATTGGATTGACTAGAATAAGAATTTCATAAACCAAGTACACAAGAAATAAATAGATTGGTAATAAATCGAAATTGATAAGGAGTTGACCGATGATGCGGGAATATGTACTTGTTTTGAGTGTCTATTTATTTTCTATCGGTATTTATGGATTGATTACGAGTCGAAATATGGTTCGAGCTCTTATGTGTCTTGAACTTATACTGAATGCGGTTAATATAAATTTTGTAACATTTTCTGATTTTTTTGATAGTCGCCAATTAAAAGGAAATATTTTCTCAATTTTTATTATAGCTATCGCGGCCGCTGAAGCCGCTATTGGATTGGCTATTGTTTCGTCAATTTATCGTAATAGAAAATCAATTCGTATCAATCAATCCAATTTGTTGAATAAGTAGTATTAATCATATAAAATAGAATAGAAAATAGAAATTTCTATATAAATACATATAAATAATATTTATATATATAATATATATATATAAATAATATATATATAAATAGAACCTTTCTATTCATCAAATTGAATTGGTATAGTTGATACGGATACGGAACCAATCAGATCATGTTTGCGAAAAACGAATAAATTAAATTAAAGCATCTTGGTTATATCTCCCGAGTCGACCCGGAATTGAATAGCACAAGTCTGGTAAATCATTGATTCATCTGGTATTCACATATATGATTCATTGTAGAAATTTACTAGATCGAAAAAGTATAAAGTTAAAAAAAAAAAATTCTAAATCCAATGTCACATTCAGTAAAGATTTATGATACATGTATAGGTTGTACTCAATGTGTCCGCGCCTGCCCTACAGATGTATTAGAAATGATACCTTGGGACGGGTGTAAGGCTAAGCAAATTGCCTCTGCTCCAAGAACAGAAGATTGTGTTGGCTGTAAGAGATGTGAATCCGCCTGTCCAACAGATTTTTTAAGTGTTCGAGTTTATTTATGGCATGAAACAACTAGAAGCATGGGTCTAGCTTATTGATACTTTCCAGAAAATACCACTTGAATACATTTGATTTTTTGTTTACCGACAAAAACCCTTAATCAAAAAAATTCTCTTTTTTTGATTAAGGGTTTTTCTGGTCCAAGTTATCTTGTTTTTACCATGAAGTCTTTTCCTTGGTTAACAATGTTTGTAGTTTTACCAATATCCGCAGGTTCCTTAATTTTTTTTCTCCCACATAGAGGAAATAAGGTAATTAGGTGGTATACTATTTTTATATGTATAGTAGAATTACTTTTAATGACTTATACATTCTCTTATTATTTTGAATTGGACGATCCATTAACCCAATTAATAGAAGATTATAAATGGATCCGTTTTTTTGATTTTTACTGGAGATTGGGAATAGATGGACTTTCTCTCGGACCTATTTTACTGACAGGGTTTATCACTACTTTAGCTATTTTAGCGGCTCGGCCAGTTACTCGGGATTCCCGATTATTCCATTTTTTAATGTTAGCAATGTATAGTGGTCAAATAGGATTATTTTCTTCTCAAGATCTTTTACTTTTTTTCATCATGTGGGAATTAGAATTAATTCCCGTTTATCTGCTTGTAGCCATGTGGGGAGGAAAGAAACGTCTCTATTCAGCTACAAAGTTTATTTTGTATACTGCGGGAAGTTCTGTTTTTTTATTAATGGGGGCTTTAGGTATCGCTTTATACGGTACCAAGGAACCAACATTTAATTTTGAAACATTAGCCAATCAATCATATCCCATGGCTCTGGAACTAATATTCTATATTGGATTTCTTATTGCGTTTGCTGTCAAGTCACCGATTATACCCTTACATACATGGTTACCAGACACCCATGGAGAAGCACATTACAGTACTTGTATGCTTCTAGCCGGAATCTTATTAAAAATGGGAGCATACGGGTTGGTTCGAATCAATATGGAATTACTACCCCATGCTCATTCGATATTTTCGCCCTGGTTGATAATAGTGGGCGCAATACAAATAATCTATGCAGCTTTAACATCTCTTGGTCAGCGAAATTTAAAAAAAAGAATAGCCTATTCGTCTGTATCTCATATGGGTTTCATAATTATCGGAATTTGCTCTCTAAGCGAGATGGGACTCAATGGAGTCATTTTACAAATAATATCGCATGGATTTATTGGCGCTGCGCTTTTTTTCTTGGCGGGAACGAGTTATGATAGAATACGTCTTCTTTATCTTGACGAAATGGGCGGAATGGCTGCCCCAATGCCAAAAATATTCACGTTATTCAGTATCTTATCGCTAGCGTCTCTTGCATTACCGGGCATGAGCGGTTTTTTTGCTGAATTGATAGTATTTTTTGGAATAATTACTGACCAAAAATATCTTTTAATGCCAAAAATACTAATTACTTTTGTACTGGCGGTTGGAATCGTCCTAACTCCTATTTATTTATTATCTATGTTACGCCAGATGTTCTATGGATACAAGCTGTTTAATGTCAAAAATTCTTATTTTTTTGATTCTGGACCACGAGAGTTATTTGTTTCGATCGCTATCCTTCTTCCTGTAATAGGGATTGGTATTTATCCGGATTGCGTTTTCTCATTATCAGTTGACAAGGTTGAGGCTATTCTATTTCCGTTTTTTTATAGGTAGTTTTTCGAAATAAAACAGAAAATGAAAAAGGAATCCTATTCTTTTCTTTTTTAAAAATGAAAACTTTAACAATAAAAAAAATCTCTTTTTTTTTTCCTTTTCATTTTAATTTAAGTTAAAAAAAAAATCAATTCTACACACCTTTATGCCTTTGCCCCCTTTTGAGAATTTTTTGAATCAAGTAATGTAGTGATTCAAAAAGTTCTCAAAGAATTACCTAAAACTTCTTGTATATGTTGTCCCCCTTGTATATGTTGTCCTATAGTTATATGCGACAGATCCTTTCATCAATTTGATGTTAATGTAAATGAACCATAACTATGTAGTCCAAGTCCTAATAGATTAACTCCAAAATAGCAGATCCAAATTATAAGAAAGCCCATAGAAGCAACAATTGCAGAATTGAAACCCTCATCAGAATTTTTATTTGTTCGAATATGGAAATAAATCACGAATATGGCCCAAGTAATAAAAGCCCAAGTTTCTTTTGGGTCCCAATTCCAATATGATCCCCAGGCTTCATTAGCCCAGACCGCTCCCGAAAGAATACCTATGGTCAAAAAAATGAACCCTATACTAATAATACGATAACCCCACTGATCTAATTGTTGAATCAATTGAGACCTGTAATAATTTCTAGAAGAAAGAAAGGAAGTATTTTTAAAAACATTCTTTTTTTTCGTCATGTATTGGCTCTTACCAAAGGAAAATGAACTAGATAATAAATTATTACTTTTAGCACTATCCAAAGTTCTTATGATTTTGTAAAATGTAATTACTAGAAGGGCTACTGATAATAATGATCCACATAAAAGAGCTGCATAGCCCAATACCATCATACTTACGTGCATCATTAACCACCGGGATTGGAGAGCAGGTACTAAGACTTCAGATCGATGCAGGTTAGTTAAAAAACCCGAAGTAGCAAACGCTTGGGTAAAAAAAATACTTGGGGCAATTATTATGTTTAAATAATTTTTTTTTTTTTTCAAATATGGAACCATATGAATAATTGCAAAACCCCATGAAAGAAAGATTAATGATTCATATAAGTCACTTAATGGTAAATGTCCCGAATAAATCCAACGAGTAACTAATAATCCTGTTATACAGAAAAAAACAGTTCTCATGCCCTTTTTTGACGAAGCATAAAGTCCTACAAATTCGTCGACTAATAAGGCCATTAAATGAATTAGAATTCCAATTGAAACAACCGAAAAAGAAATATGAGTTAATATGTGTTCTAAAGTCAAAAATATCATAAAAATCCTTAACAAATTAACAAAAAGATAGGATTCTTTAATTATACATTATACATAATTGAAATCATGAATTGAATTCATTATCATTATAGGGCGTATTGTATCCTCTTGAAAAGGAAATGAAAAGATAAGACATTATATTATGCCGCCACTCGGACTCGAACCGAGATGCTCTAGCACTGCTTCCTAAGAGCAGCGTGTCTACCGATTTCACCATAGCGGCTTGCTCAAAATCATAATAACCAATTTTGATTCAATCGTCGAGCTTTAATTTTAGTAGCGTAGCTCCAATATTTTTTTTTTATTTCGAAAACATAAAAATTAATGAATCAAAGCATCAATTAAATAATTTATTTAAATGAAATAATTGATGCTTTGAGTATTTTCATAATAATCTTTATTATTATTTAATGTGTCAATTTTGATTAATTTAACAATGTTGTTTTTTTTTAGTTTCGACTCTTATACTCTTATACAACGAAACTCTTGTAAATAATATAATTCTTATTGCAGTCTATGACTAGGGCTAAAAAAAAAATAGAATTTTTTTTTTATGGATTACAATTTTAGATTCATGAAACTATTTTATTTAATAATCCTTAGTATTTCAGGGCTTAAAGAATTTGTGTTAAGATTTAATTTAACAATTTAATTAGGTATTGAGTTGGGCATATCATATAACAAAAAAATTTCTTGATTTTTTTTTTTAATATTGTCTAATTTTGAATCTAATTTTTAATATATATCTTGAGATCCATCTTCCAGTCCAAATATATAATGTAAAAAAAATCATTCAAAAATAACCTCTTATATACATATCTATCTAAACTAAATATGCAATATGCAAATTTTATTAATTGGATAGAAAGGGGAGCTTATTAGTTATTTAAAATAATATTTTTAAGGAGGGTGACTTAAAAATTAATAATTTTTGTTTTTAACAATTAGTTTTTTTTTTACTAATGATTTTAGATCGGCTCTTTTTTATTCATCTATTCAAAAACTTATTAAAAACTTATTAATATTTCGTATTATTGTGACAAAGGGCTGGATGGGGAAAATAAGAATCCCCATCCCGGAAATGAGAAAATTTGCTAAAAATCAAAAAGACGAACTTTGTGTCTTCTTTTTTTTTGCAAACAAAAACAAAAAGTACCCTTTTTAGAATTCAATATCCAAATTAGATTCCACATATCCATAGGATAAGGGGGGAAAAGAGTCAATTTTGTATTGATTATCTCAATAAAGGCTGGAAATTATATAAAATTATATAGAAATTAGAGAATTCAATTTCTATTTATTTTATTCTATTTATTTTATACTCTTTATAGTTATATATTTATTTATTTTCTATTCAAAGTATATGTATATCATATTCTGTATATATTGTATAGAATATTGTATAGAATATATATATTCGTTATGTATATATTCGTATATATTTTTTATTTTAAATGCTAAATCCAATTTAAATGCTAAATAAAATTCAATCTTTTTCCGATGTCAAGCCGAGTTAGATTATTCCGATGTTTGATTTTTTATTTGTTGCACAAAAAAACTTTTTGAATTACCTGTAGAAAGAGATTTTGCTAACGAAAAAGCTTTCAACGCGGTCCAATATCCCTTTCTTTTCCAAATATTTTTTCGAATACGCTTTTTTGAAATAGAAGTACGTTTTTTTGGAACTGCCATTCAACATTAAAGAGATTATTTATTTTATTGTTAGAAGTGGATGTGAAAGACATATATTGTCATATAGTGTTAAAAAAAAATTGTTCTTTATTATCTAGCTATTTAGTCGTTAAATTATATTTGCTTCCTACAAAGCCTAACCATTTCTTTTTATTAGTTCGTAGTTAGATTTCTTCTTTTTTTCTTTTTCGTCATACTGTATTTATATATAGAATAATTTCTATATAGAATTTATATAGAATAAAATACATCAAAAACTTTCGTTTTTTATCCCCATGAAAATGTTTTTTTTTTTCTTTTTTTTTCTAGGAATTGGTTAAGCTCGAAGAGAGGGTCTCCCTAATTGAAATTGAATTTATTGAAGTTGAATTTGAAAATTCAAAATTATTAATCAATTTTTAAAAAATATATGATTTTCTAAAAACCATTTCATGTAAAAGATATTTTATTAATTCTCTTTTTCCTTTTTATTAATTCTCTTTTTCCTTTTTATTAATTCTTTTTTTCCTTTTATCTTATGTAAACGTAAAACGCCCAATATCATACATAGGATTTGTTATAAACAAAAGAGAAGACATTAAATCTGGGTCAAAATAAAATACAATCATTAATAATTCTGACTTGAAAAAAAAAAGTAATAAAAAAAGAATTCTTTTTTTATTACTTTTTTATTGAATGTTGAAGAATTTTGGAAAAAGAATTTTTTTTTATCATTTTTATAAAATTAAAATTAAATACTACTTTTAATAGAATTCTTTATCCTTTGTATATAAATTCTCTGGATATAAATTTTGGCAATCCACAGCAATAATCGAATTTTAGAGTCAATTTTCTTTTATTAGTGTCTTGTTTCATTAGTATCGTCGTATATTATTTGACCAATTCTAACTTCTTAATTTGAATATGTAAAGTATTTTGAAAAAAAAATTCAGAATAATTATGAAGAAAAATTTCTATTTAAGTTTTGAATATCATTATTATTAATTATTCTTTTTTTTTGGCAAATCCGTTCAATAAAATTTAAAAATAACAAGAGATAAGAGCCGATGAATCAGAACCAAGAAAGAATTAATCATTAATTAAGTTATGGCACATATATATCAATATTCGTGGATCATACCCTTCGTTACACTTGCAGTTCCTATGTTAATAGGAGTGGGACTTCTACTTTTCTCGGCGGCAACAAAAAAACTTCGTCGTCGGTGGGCGGTTCCGAGTATTTTATTGTTAAGTATAGTGCTTATTTTTTCAACCGATTTGTTTATTCAGCAAATAAATAGTAATTCTATTTATCAATATATATGGTCGTGGACCATCACTAATGATTTTTCTTTAGAATTCGGACACTTGATTGACCCATTGACTTCTATTTTGTTACTATTAATTACTACAGTTGGAATTATGGTTCTTATTTATAGTGATAATTATATGTCTCATGATCAAGGCTATTTGAGATTTTTTGCTTATATGAGTTTTTTCAATACTTCAATGTTGGGATTAGTTACTAGTTCTAATTTGATACAAATTTATATTTTTTGGGAATTGGTTGGAATGTGTTCTTATCTATTAATAGGTTTTTGGTTCACACGACCTATTGCATCGAATGCGTGTCAGAAAGCGTTTGTAACTAATCGTGTAGGAGATTTTGGGTTACTATTAGGAATTTTAGGCCTTTATTGGATAACAGGTAGTTTAGAATTTTGTGATTTGTTCGAAATATTCAATAACTTGACTTATAAGAGTGAGATTCATTTTTTGTTTGTTACTTTGTGTGCTTTCTTATTATTTTCGGGGGCAATTGCTAAATCGGCACAATTCCCCCTTCATGTATGGTTACCAGATGCTATGGAGGGACCTACTCCTATTTCAGCTCTGATACACGCTGCTACTATGGTAGCGGCTGGAGTTTTTCTTGTCGCTCGACTTTTTCCTCTTTTCGTAGCCATACCCTACATAATGAATCTAATAGCTTTGATAGGTATAATAACAGTCCTATTAGGAGCTACTTTAGCTCTTGCTCAAAAAGATATTAAGAGAGGTTTAGCCTATTCTACAATGTCTCAATTGGGTTATACGATGTTAGCTCTAGGTATGGGGTCGTATCGAGCTGCTTTATTTCATTTGATTACTCATGCCTATTCGAAAGCATTGTTGTTTTTAGGATCTGGCTCTATTATTCATTCAATGGAGACTCTTGTGGGCTATTCAACAGATAATAGTCAAAATATGATTCTTATGGGTGGTTTAAGAAAACAT